TTAATCCACTGGAGGTCAAATTCTGATTGCTGTTGAAGTTAGCGACCTTATTTCAGTGGAATTTGACCTAACAAGAACGGAATCACGCACGCTCTGTAGGATTTGAACCTACGACATCGGGTTTTGGAGACCCGCGTTCTACCGAACTGAACTAAGAGCGCTTTCTTATCAGAATTTTTTTGAACCCCAATACACCTTGCATGTATATATATAATATAGCGTTTCTAAACTAAAAATGAAAGAAAGATTATGTATGTCCAATTTAATTGATCTCAATTTATTCCTCCTTACTGCTCATAGGAGAACTAAAGTAAAAGTATAGGTAGGGATGACAGGATTTGAACCCGTGACATTTTGTACCCAAAACAAACGCGCTACCAAGCTGCGCTACATCCCTTTCAATTGGTCTACAGTTTCATTGTAGAGAATCCCTGTCTTCTTTTCCATAGTGTTATTTCTTCCATTGATATACATAATTTTTATTGTCATTTCTTCTTTTTTGGGGGGGCTCATGTCATATAACATATTGTATAACATATAATAAAATAATAAAAGACTTATCTATACCCATATGAGACGTTAAAAACAAAAAGAAGGAGGATTTTCAATGCGAGATCTAAAAACATATCTTTCCGTGGCACCAGTACTAAGTACTCTATGGTTCGGATCTTTAGCAGGTTTATTAATAGAGATCAATCGTTTATTCCCCGATGCGTTGACATTCCCCTTTTTTTCATTTTAGTTATTGATACGGGAAGGGGATTAGAGATACAATCAAATCAAATAGCTTTAACTAATTAATTGCTATTTTTTTTTTGAAAAAGACGAAATCTCAGCGAAAATCCCGGCTTAAATTTATATTATAATAGAGTGAGAACGGGGATGGAAATGTGCTCCTAGGTCAACAGTATCATAAAAAATAGTTAAATAAGATTAAGATACTGTACTGCAATTAGAAATAGAGTTTGAAATAATTGTATTCCTTATTATTTACTATTTTTTGACTATTACTCTAGTGATTGCAACGAAATCTTTCATAATTCGATTTAGAGTTAGCAACTTCTATTTTTTCTTTGTTCCTTTCTTATTCGCTTCAGATTGAAAAAAATGGAAGAGTTGAGCGAATCAAAAACCAAAGGGGGTTCATGGCCAAGAGTAAAGATGTCCGAGTAACGGTTATTTTGGAATGTACCAGTTGTGTCCGAAACGGGGTTAATAAAGAATCAACGGGCATTTCCAGATATATTTCCCAAAAGAATCGACACAATACGCCGAGTCGATTGGAATTGAAAAAATTCTGTCCCTATTGTTACAAACATACGGTTCATGGGGAGATAAAGAAATAGATCGAATGCAGGTCTGTTTGTCACTCTTCCAAGGAACATAAAAAATGACATATTATATATATAATATATATTTTAATATAACTAAAGTAAATCCTAATTTCTATTTCTTCTATTTCCGTATTTCTTCTATTTCAGTTGGATCTAAAAAAAAAAAAGAATTAGAACTCAGAAATAGGATTTTCAGGGATAAGGAACAAACAAACCATGGATAAATCCAAGCGACCCTTTCTTAAATCCAAACGATCTTCTCGTAGGCGTTTGCCCCCGATCCAATCGGGGGATCGAATTGATTATAGAAATATGAGTTTAATTAGTCGGTTTATTAGTGAACAAGGAAAAATTTTATCTAGACGCGTGAATAGATTGACCTTGAAACAACAACGATTAATTACTATTGCTATAAAACAAGCGCGCATTTTGTCTTTGTTACCTTTTCTTAATAACGAGAAACAGTTTGAAAGAACCGAGTCGACCGCTAGAACTACTGGTTTTAGAACCAGAAATAAATAGGCTTACTCTTCAATCAAATAAAAATTCCAATATGCTATGAACTCAAACCCAGATGGATATTTTGTTCGAAAAATAATAAAATCTAAATTAAATTTGCGTGTTGTAATAAAAAAAAAAGAATCAAAGAATCGGGGAAGAATAAAAGTTTTTTTGTTTGAGCGCGTTAACTCATTTTGACGACTTTAGCATCTTATCAATTTTTTCTTATACTAATTTAGACTATATCTTCCCGGAGTTCATTCTCCGGGGAATGTCATTTTAGTTTTTCGGTAAATTCCTTAGAATCCTTTTCCTCTATGATCTCATTAGAAATCATATAAAGACAATTCCTATTTAATATAGCTATTTGTGCAAGTATTTTACGATTAAGAAGCAATTTACTCTTGTACAGATCATTTATAAATCGACTATAACTATAGGATACTTTATTTTCACGAATTACTGCATTTATCCGAGTGATCCACAAACGACGAAAATCCCTCTTTTGCCTATCTCTATCCCGATGAGCAGAAACCAAAGCTCTTATTTTCTGTTGAGTAATAGTTCGAGTAAGTCTTGAATGAGCCCCCCCAAAGCTTGATGCAAATAAACGTATTTTTGTTCGACGTTTACGAGCTACATATCCTCGTCTAATTCTGGTCATTGAATAAATGAAACTTTGATGAATAACTAATTGATTTCCGTTCTTTTAGTTATTATTTTCCTCTTTACTGGTCGATTAATAACAAAACAGATTCTTCCAATGTATAAAATAAAAATTCCAATGGCTTTGGCTACTATAACCTCCCCGACCACTCTATATATATATATTTTTCATTGTAAATATAAAAATAAAATTTAAATAGATAAAGAAATAGTGGTTCCATCGTTTCTATGGTTACTTCTTAAACGGTGAGGTCCTTTCTATACACCGGAACCCCTTCCTGCATTTAATCAATATTATTGGTAACTTGTACAGTTCACATCCTTTGGCTCTACCTATATTATTTAGTAATAGGTCTTTCACAATGAGATCTAACCCATACAGTAACGGTATTTAATTATGAAAGTTAGCTAGGTAGCTGACCCTGTTAGTCCGTTTTTGCAAGAGTGGGAACATTATTTTTCTGCTTATATATTTCCCCCGCTTAATGGATAACCATTTCTTACCAAAGGGGAATTGCTTCTCATCTTAAATTCAGGTGATTGGATTTGCACCAATGGAAACCATAAATTGAATACACAGGGAGATAATGGATCTTTTTGATTTGTAGATAGTGGGTGGAATTCTTCCATTGTATCCTATCCTATTCATATTCTATTTCTATCCTATTCACTGGTCTTGATTGATCACTGATACTGGAAACATACAGTTTGTCTTTTGTTTGTGTCCCAGTCCTAGCTCATGATCTAAACGTGTCGCACATACACCCTAGTACATGTTCCTCGGCGCTGAGGACATCCCCGAAGAGCGGGGGATTTCGTGACATTTCTTATTGGCTGTCGTGTGTTTCTAATAAGTTGCTTAATGGTTGGCATGCTGTATCGTATACATAATAGGCTGGTTGAGATCGATCCTAACCGGATGATTATGAATCGCTTTTTTTTTTAATCTATTTAATAGAATATTAAAATATTAAACCCGGATAAGAATATAAAGAAAATCGCAACACAACAATAGTAGGGATTTCAGCGAAATCCTTCATTCAACCGCTACAAGATCAACAATTCCATGAGCTTGGGCTTCTGTTGCTGACATAAAAACATCTCTTTCCAGATCTTCGGATACAACCCATAAGGGTTTGCCCGTTCTTTGTACATAAACCCTTGTGATGGTTTCGCGCAGTTTCAGTAGTTCTTCCGCTTCCAAGATAAATTCTCCCGTTTGTGCCTCAGAAAAAGAGGCTGCGGGTTGGTGAATCATTACCCTGATGATAAATAAATGGTTTCTCTATCTTGCAGGATGATGAGGTGCAAAAAAAAAAAAAAGAATTGAAGAACCGTACGGGCATTTTTTGTGCAGTGCATACGGCTCTCTAATGGAATTTACTTTCACCTTACAGCCAATAAAGAGAAAATCTAGGATCTATCAGACGCAGATCGGTAAATGATCCAATTACCACCCTTCCTTTCGGGGGAGTTAAAAAATACTATGATGGTTCCGTTGCTTTATATATTTATTTCGTCTGTGATTCAGCAATCCCAAAGTTTTTTTGAGCTAAGGCAAAAAATGAATCTGTTCTATAAAAAATAAATATTGTTAAAACCCTTCCGGTGTGAAAACAAAAAAAAGTTTGTGACGCTTAAATGGACTACCCTAAGATAAAATCGGAATATCTTATTATCTCATACTACTCTTTCGATACATAATTTAATGTAAAAAAAAAAAGAGAGTTTTATCATATCAAATTTGAAGTGCCATGCTATTATTACTTAATATTCCTGCTAAGGCATAGTATTTTTTTCTTTCAAATAAAAAACTCAATGGCGCCAAGCGTGAGGGAATGCTAGACGTTTGGTAATTTCTCCTCCGACCAGGATAAAGGATCCCATTGAAGCGGCCAATCCCATGCATATTGTATGTACATCTGGTCTTACAAATTGCATAGTATCGTAAATAGCTACTCCGGGTATTACCCATCCTCCGGGAGAATTTATAAACAAATAGAGATCTTTGGTATCATCCTCTATACTGAGATATACCATAAGACCAATAAGTTGATTTGAGATCTCACTATCAACCTCTTGGCCTAAAAAAAGCAATCTTTCTCGATAAAGTCGGTTGATTAGGATAAAAAACTATCCCTTAGGAACCGTACATGCACCTTTTGAGGCATACGGTTCAAAAAATCGCGGAAAAAAGATCAATGTATAAGATTCCAGCCCCTTTATTTTGGCTTAGAGTAGGTTCTATCTAACTTTTAACAAAGGAACCCTTTTTTTTTTTGAAAAAAAAAGAGAAGTTTTTGCTCGTTTTCCTATAACCTATAATACGAAATTCACTACACTTATCAAACACACTTCTCATTGATATATTGTTTCATCGAGATCCAATCCAAATTACGATGTAATTTTCTTGTTCCTGAAGGGGTCCCTTCCATTTTTTTAGGTTTATGCTCTACTCCAGGTAAAGATTTCCCCGATTTCTATTTGCACATATAGGATAAATGCTCCCAATACCACTTCTTTTTTTAATTCATTTGATGCCTTTCTTCCGTCAAATATTTGAGGTATTCAGCATATTATTCTATTCGATTAATTAACACTTTGAGATCACCCCTCTTTCTAATTTAATAATCAAATCGTTTATGATACAAGTAGTACGCCGATCTATTACTAATTGGGTTTTTTCTAAACGGAGCCTGGATACTTCATTTTCTTGGTCCAACCAAGCCAACCATAAATAAGTTTTATTGAGATGGTAATATTAATCTGGATTCCCCCAAAACGGATCTAATTGCACCTCACGCGCCAATTTAACAATAAATTGATTGGGTGAAACAAGGGATATCTCAATCGAGGGAGAGAACGGGGAAATCCCATATGACCCAATATATCTGACAAGCCGCACTATACGTCAACCCAAGATGCATCTTCCTCTCCAGGACTTCGAAAAGGTACTTTTGGAACACCAATAGGCATTAACAAAAAATGAAGTACTATATTTCACTTTGATGTGGAAACGTAATAATGGGTTTAATTGTCTTCATAAAAATTGGCCGTTATTAATTTTAGCCATGGTCAGAAAGGAAGACAGAATTAATAAAGTAACTAAAATTATTCCAAATAGGTCTTTCGAATGATGACTAAGTATGGATGGATTCACTCATAGAAAATGGGCTCAACCCACCATTGCGTATTGGGGCTTATCGGGTATAGAATAGATCTGCTTCTCTTTGTTCCTACGAACAGAATTGTTTGATTATTGCCAGCAGAAGAGAACAAATATTATCTCCTGCTCGGAGAGAATCCACTGAAGGGGGGAGGTCCATAGTATCGTTTTAAAAATGCAATAAAGTTACATAGTCTTTATCTTTCTTTGATAAAAGGGGTATTTCCATGGGTTTGCCTTGGTATCGTGTTCATACCGTTGTATTGAATGATCCCGGTCGGTTGATTGCTGTCCATATAATGCATACAGCTCTGGTTGCTGGTTGGGCCGGTTCAATGGCTCTATATGAATTAGCCGTTTTTGATCCTTCTGATCCCGTTCTTGATCCAATGTGGAGACAAGGTATGTTCGTTATACCCTTCATGACTCGTTTAGGAATAACTAATTCGTGGGGTGGTTGGAGTATCACAGGGGGGGCTGTAACGAATTCAGGCATTTGGAGTTACGAAGGTGTGGCCGGAGCGCATATTGTGTTTTCTGGCTTGTGCTTCTTAGCAGCTATTTGGCATTGGGTGTATTGGGATCTAGCAATATTTACTGATGAACGTACAGGAAAACCGTCTTTGGATTTGCCCAAGATTTTTGGAATTCATTTATTTCTTTCAGGGGTGGCTTGTTTTGGTTTTGGCGTATTTCATGTAACAGGTTTGTATGGCCCTGGAATATGGGTGTCCGATCCTTATGGACTAACTGGAAAAGTACAATCTGTAAATCCAGCGTGGGGTGTGGAAGGTTTTGATCCGTTTGTTTCGGGCGGAATAGCCTCTCATCATATTGCAGCGGGTACATTGGGCATATTAGCGGGCCTATTTCATCTTAGTGTTCGTCCGCCTCAACGTCTATACAAAGGATTACGTATGGGCAATATTGAAACCGTCCTTTCCAGTAGTATCGCTGCTGTCTTTTTTGCTGCTTTTGTAGTTGCTGGAACTATGTGGTATGGGTCAGCAACTACCCCCATCGAATTATTTGGTCCCACTCGTTATCAATGGGATCAGGGATACTTCCAGCAAGAAATATATAGAAGAGTTAGTGCTGGACTCGCTGAAAATCAAAGTTTCTCAGAAGCTTGGTCTAAAATTCCGGAAAAACTTGCTTTTTATGATTACATTGGGAATAATCCGGCAAAGGGGGGATTATTCAGAGCGGGCTCAATGGACAACGGGGATGGAATAGCTGTTGGATGGTTAGGACACCCCATCTTTAGAGATAAAGAAGGGCGTGAACTTTTTGTACGTCGTATGCCTACCTTTTTCGAAACATTTCCAGTTGTTTTGGTAGATGGAGACGGAATTGTTAGAGCTGATGTTCCTTTTAGAAGGGCAGAATCAAAGTATAGTGTTGAACAAGTAGGTGTAACTGTTGAGTTCTACGGCGGCGAACTTAACGGAGTTAGTTATAGTGATCCTGCTACTGTTAAAAAATATGCTAGACGCGCTCAATTGGGTGAAATTTTTGAATTAGATCGTGCTACTTTGAAATCTGATGGTGTGTTTCGTAGCAGTCCGAGGGGTTGGTTTACTTTTGGACATGCTTCGTTTGCTTTGCTCTTTTTCTTCGGACACATTTGGCATGGTGCTCGAACCTTATTCAGAGATGTTTTTGCTGGTATTGACCCAGATTTGGATGCTCAAGTAGAATTTGGCGCATTCCAAAAACTTGGAGATCCAACTACAAAAAGACAAGTAGTCTGATATAATATAACATTGTTATCGCATCTTTCGAATCGACTTTTTTTCTTTGACTTTTGCTCTTTCTTTAGGTAGGAGATGA